GTCACAATGGTATTGTTGAAACTTGCTTGAACATGAATAACTCCCTTTGGGATTCTACGCGCACTCTTACGTAAACCAATACGCCCATTCCTACGTGAACCAATTCTTGGTACAGGTTTTGCCATATTTTATCATCTTATAAATATAAGTCAGAGATATATGGATATATCCATTTCATGTTAAAACGGATCCTTTCTTTTTTTTTTTTATTTGTATATACAGACAGTCCCTTAGAAAGTCTCTTTTATTTTAGAAAGATTATCCTTGTCTTTGTTTATGTCTCGGGTTGGGACAAATTACTATAATTCGTCCCCGTCTACGGATCAGTCGACATTTTTCACAAATTTTACGAACAGAGGCCCTTATTTTCATATTTGTCATTCCTTAAATTAATTTCGAATTTACTTATTTGGAAGAAAATAAGTTTCTTGAAATTTTGAACTTTCGAATTGTATCTCTTCGAAAGCAATATTGAAAGTGAAGTTGAAAAAATAAATCAACTAATCGTTTGAATCCTTGTTTCAGAGTCTATAAATTATATATCCTTTGGTTGAATCATAACGACTTATTTAAATTTTTACTTTATCTTCCAGTAGTATATGTATAAAACTACGCCGAATCTTTCCTGAACCATAACCTAGAATCCGATCTTCATTATCTAATCGAATCTTAAGTATACCATTCGGGAGTGATTCAATTCAGTAATTAAATCTCCATGAATCCATTTTTTCCTTTTATTCCAGGTAAAACAAAACCTCTTTGAAGTATTAACTAATGTAGTAGGAGAGTTATATTAGAAACCCGTTTTTTTTCACAAATGAATAGTAAAGTTCCATATCTAAGTTGGATATAAGAAAGCTTACCATATATAACACAAAATTTCTCCGCCAATTCCTTCTAGTCGGGCCTCTCTGTCCGTTATTATACCCCGAGAAGTGGAAAGAATTACAATTCCCATCCCGCCTAAAATTCTAGGAATTCGTTGATAGGTCGAATAGATTCGTAGACCGTGTCGACTGATCCGTTTTAAATTTAAAACAGTTTTATATGGCCCTTTCCTATTCCTTCTATGTCGTAGGGTTAAAACCAAAAAAGATTTGTTGCTTTCCTGATGTTTCCTCACGTTTTCAATGAAACCTTCTCTTAACAGTATTTTCACAAGGTTTTCGGTGATGTTAGTAGATGGTATTCGAATCGTTCCTTTTCTATTTATGTCAGCGTTTCGTATAGAAGTTATTATATCAGCAATAGTGTCTTTATCCATGATAAACTAAAATTATTGTTGCCCCCGAATTTTGATATGATCAACATGTTTTTTTCTTTATATATATATTTTTATAAATTGTTAAAGATATATGCGTGAGAAAAATCTACTAATTCATTTTCATTTTATCTATTTTATTCATATTTTATTCAAATGCTATAACTATATTATATTAGAGTCTCATCTTTATTATACTTATAGTACTTCAGGTGCTAATGAAACTATTTTAGTGAAATTTAACTGTCTCAATTCCCGTGCGATCGCACCAAAAATTCTAGTTCCTTTGGGATTTCCTTCTTGATCAATAATAACCGCAGCATTGTCATCATATTGTAGTATCATACCATTGTCACGTTTGAGTTCTTTACAAGTACGTACAATTACAGCTCTGATCACTTCAGATTTTTCTAAAGGTGTATTTGGTATTGTTTCCTTGATTACAGCAACAATAATGTCACCAATATGAGCATATCGTCGATTACTAGCTCCTATGATTCGAATACACATCAATTCTCGGGCCCCGCTGTTGTCTGCTACATTTAAATGGGTTTGAGGTTGAATCATATCATTTTTTTTTTATTTGCTCTTTTGATACAAAGGGGCGAAGTAAAAAAAAAGAAATATTGTTTGTCCAAAATAAAAAAAAAAGAATTGTAGGTTTCTTTTTTTTTTTCATTCCAAAGACTTCTTTCCTGTGGTTCTACATTCCTATCCTGAAATAATGAATTGAGTTCGTATAGGCATTTTGGATGCCGCTATTGAAATAGCCCTTCTGGCTACATTTTCTGCTACTTCGCCCATTTCATAAAGTATTCTACCCGGTTTAACGATAGCTACCCAATATTCGGGAGATCCTTTCCCTGAACCCATACGTGTTTCTGCGGGTCTTACTGTAACTGGTTTGTCTGGAAATATACGTACCCATATTTTTCCACCGCGGCGCACATTTCGTGTCATTGCTCGCCGCCCTGCTTCTATTTGTCTAGATGTGATCCACGCGGGTTCAAGTGCCTGAAGAGCATATCTACCGAAGCAAATACGATTCCCTCTATAAGATATTCCTTTCATTCTTCCTCTATGTTGTTTACGGAATCTGGTTCTTTTGGGGTTATAGTTGATGTTGTTTCTCAATTAATTCCATCTCTACTACAGAACCGGACATGAGAATTTCTTCTCATCCAGCTCCTCGCGAATGAAACAATTATAAAATAATATAGATGTATTTAATGATAGTAT